CATTAACATAAATACGGCAGTAAGTAGAGGTAATACAAAAGTGTGTAAACTATAAAAACGAGTCAGGGTGGATTGTCCTACACTAGCACTTCCGCGCAATAACTCTACCAAAGGCGATCCTATTACAGGAATAGCTTCCGGTACGCCTGTTACAATTTTGACTGCCCAATAACCAATTTGGTCCCGGGGTAAGGAATAACCAGTCACGCCAAAAGATGCGGTCAATACAGCTAAAACTACACCTGTAACCCAAGTCAATTCACGAGGTTTTTTAAAGCCACCGGTGAGATACACACGAAATACGTGCAGGATCATCATTAGCACCATCATACTTGCGGACCATCGATGAACTGATCGGATTAACCAACCAAAGTTAGCTTCAGTCATTATATATTGAACGGAAGCAAAAGCCTCAGTAACCGTTGGGCGATAGTAAAAAGTCATAGCAAATCCCGTAGCTACTTGTACTAAAAAACAAGTAAGTGTAATTCCGCCTAAACAATAAAATATGTTCACATGGGGAGGGACATATTTACTAGTTATATCATCTGCAATCGCCTGAATCTCAAGACGTTCTTCGAACCAATCATATACTTTATTGAGATAGGTAAATCCAGGGAACTCCCCCTCTGAGAACCGTATATGAGAATTTCATTTCGTACGGCTCAAACAAAAACCACCCAAATACTGGCTAGAATGGATATGTGTAATAAAAAGTTTGAAACTTATTTATCTTTCCTCCTATGATTCACGCTTTCTTTTTCTCTAAAGATACGAAAGAATAAAAATCTGAAAGCTCTTCTTTGTGGTTATAATGCTAAAAAATATCAAGTTGGCTCATTCGTCTTTATGTTGATTGTTACAGGCCTCTTGAATCCTCTATTTACCTATTTTTTTTTTTTATTTTCTTTTATTTGTTATTCTTATTTGTGTGTAACGCGGTTTTACTTCTGTTTTCTTTATTATTGATAGGAATTCTCTTGTTAAGACCCTATGAATCGATTAAAACCTCAGATTCATACTACAACCACGATGATTCAAGAAAACCTTCAAACTAAGTCCAAAAATTCCCTGAGTAAGAATCGTTGGATCATCACTTATTCAATGAATAGATATACTGAATAAAAATTCAAAGAAAGGTTTGTCCCTTAATTAAAATAAGCATAAACGGGAAAAAGAATAAAAATCTGTCGATTTATCACTTCTAACCCCCTTTTTTAACTATTTGGGGGTTAACTCTTTTTTTTGGAGTCCGGCCCGCGAGGTCTTAATATAAAATATGAATCATAGTTAGAATAGTTTGTAATCTATTTCCTATATTCCGCGCGTTCCGGATACTAGAATGAATATCCGACGAGGTAAAACCATCTGTATCAAGATGACAGAACCACTCTCTGTAGTATCCATAGGATCAATTATAACAAGTCACACACTCATATTCCGGAAATACAGAAACAAAGAAATTCCACGGTCGAACTACCCAAAAATAGAATGGGCTAAAAACGACCTAAATGATTCACTTTATAGTGAAAAGCGATTTAGTAGTTCTTGTGAATCTAATTCATTGAAATTCCATCCAGTAAAATGGAAGAATTATAAATCTCCAAAATAATAGATAGGAATACCGCAAATAGAGCCATTGCAATACCCATCAAAGGAGTAGTTCCCCAACCTGGAGCTACTTTACCATATTCCGAATTCAGTGGTTTCAATAAATCCCCTACAATGGTTCGTCTTGGACCAGATCTAGAACTATTCTCAACGGTTTGTGTAGCCATAAATCCTATTTTGTATTCAGTGAGAGCCGTTGACTTTGTATACCATTATATTGTAAATAAATGATCTTAGCATAGATCCATTGTGGTCTTAAAATTATATAATAATGGAAACAGCAACCTTAGTTGCCATCTCTATATCTGGTTTACTTGTAAGTTTTACTGGGTACGCCTTATATACTGCTTTTGGGCAACCCTCTCAACAACTAAGAGATCCATTCGAGGAACACGGAGACTAGTTGAAGTAATGAGCCTCCCAATATTGGGAGGCTCATTACTTCAATCGAGATAATAAAAAATCATTTCATCTTTTTAGTTGGAACTTTAGGTGGTTCCCGAAAAAAGATGGCGAAAAATATTATTCCCAGAGTCGAGACTAAGAGGAATGTATAAACCAATGCTTCCATAGATTCGATTGTGGTTTACAATTATAGCTTCCATGCCTGTTTATTTTGGGTCGTCTCCCGGATAACTAAAGAGAAAGAGTCAAAGAAAGGGCAAAGGCAGCGATTCAAATCAAGATTTATCCGGCTCCCTGTCTATGTTAAATCACAAAAATAAAAGTAAGAAATCAATCTTGTATCAGACTACTTGTCGTCTTGTAGTCGGATCCCCAAGTTTTTGGAATGTTCCAAATTCTACTTGAGCATCCAAATCTGGGTCAATACCGGCAAAAACATCTCGGAACAAGGTTCTAGCGCCATGCCAAATATGTCCGAAGAAGAAGAGCAGAGCAAATGAAGCATGGCCAAAAGTAAACCAACCCCTTGGACTGCTACGAAAAACACCATCGGATTTCAAAGTAGCACGATCTAATTCAAAAATTTCGCCCAATTGAGCGCGTCGAGCATATTTTTTCACAGTAGCAGGATCACTATAACTGACTCCATTCAGTTCGCCACCATAGAACTCCACAGTTACACCTACTTGTTCGACACTATACTTCGACTCTGCCCTTCGAAACGGAACATCGGCTCTAACAATACCGTCTCCGTCTACCAAAACAACCGGAAATGTTTCAAAAAAAGTGGGCATACGACGTACAAAAAGTTCACGCCCTTCCTTATCTCTAAAGATAGGGTGTCCTAACCACCCAACAGCTATTCCATCCCCGTTGTCCATTGAGCCCGCTCTGAATAATCCCCCCTTTGCCGGATTATTACCGATGTAATCATAAAAAGCCAATTTTTCAGGAATTTTAGACCAAGCCTCTGATAAACTTTGATTTTCGGCTATCCCAGCGCTAACTCTTCGATATATTTCTTGCTGGAAGTATCCCTGATCCCATTGATAACGAGTGGGACCAAATAATTCAATCGGGGTAGTTGCTGAACCATACCACATAGTTCCAGCAACAACAAAAGCGGCAAAAAAGACAGCAGCGATACTGCTGGAAAGGACGGTTTCAATATTTCCCATGCGTAATCCTTTGTATAGACGTTGGGGCGGACGGACACTAAGATGGAATAGGCCGGCTAATATGCCCAATGTCCCTGCTGCAATATGATGAGAGGCTATTCCTCCCGGAACAAAAGGATCAAAACCTTCCACACCCCACGCTGGATTTACAGATTGTACCCTTCCGGTTAGTCCATAAGGATCGGACACCCATATTCCAGGACCATACAACCCCGTTACATGAAATGCGCCAAACCCAAAACAAGCCAACCCTGAAAGAAATAAATGAATTCCAAAAATCTTAGGTAAATCTAAAGAAGGTTTTCCTGTACGTTCATCAGAAAATATTTCTAGATCCCAGTACACCCAATGCCAAATAGCTGCCAAAAAGCATAAGCCAGAAAACACAATATGTGCCCCGGCCACACCTTCGTAACTCCAAATACCCGGATTCGTTATAGTACCTCCTGTGATACTCCAACCGCCCCATGAATTGGTTATTCCTAAACGAGTCATGAAGGGTATAACAAACATACCCTGTCTCCACATTGGATCAAGAACGGGGTCAGAGGGATCAAAAACCGCTAGTTCGTATAGAGCCATCGAACCGGCCCAACCAGCAACTAGAGCTGTATGCATTATATGAACAGAAATCAAACGACCCGGATCATTCAATACGACGGTATGAACACGATACCAAGGCAAACCCATGGAAATACCCCTTTAATCAACGAATAATAGACACTATGTAACTTTATTGCATTGTAAAAAGTAAAAAAACTATGCTCTGGACCCACTCTTTCGGTAGATTTTCTCGAGGAAAGAATTAATATTTGTTCTATTCTTTTAGTAATAATAATAATAGATAGTAATAATAGACGAATTCCATTTGTAGGAACAAAAATAAGCAGATCTATTCTATACCCGATAAGTACCAATACGCAATGGTAGAGGGGATTGATCCCACTTTAATTTTCTCTGAGTGAAGACATACCCATTTGTTCATATCATTCCAAAGACCCATTCGTTTCGTAAAAATTTTCCTTTAGTCATAATCATTCGGTTTTCTTTTTTTATGTTATTGTTATGAACTTATTCAATTTATGGATAAACTATGATAAAGGCTAATCTTATTAAGACAATAAACCCGTTGTTACGCTTCCACATCAAAGTAAGATATAGTACTTAATTTTTTTTCTTTCATTTTATGCCTATTGGTGTTCCAAAAGTACCTTTTCGAAGTCCTGGAGAGGAAGATGCATCGTGGGTTGACATATAGTGCGACTTGTCAGATATATTGGGTCACATGGAATTTCCCCATTCTCTCCCCTGATCGAGATATCCCCTCTTTCGCCCAAAAAAGATTGATTGAATTATCAAAAGTTTGGAGCGTGAAATACAATTTCATCCTATTTATTTTTTGTAGGGGTATCAGATTAATATTATCAATTAGAATAATTTATGGTTGGCTCGACTGGACCAAAAAAATGAAGTATCCAGGCTCCGTTTAGAAAAAACCCAATTGGTAATATATCTAAGATTACTACTTTTATAATATTCTATTTATAAACAGGAGCGATCTCAAACTGTTTAATCAATCGAGTAATATAATGAATACATTTAATATAATGAATACATTGAATATTTAGTGGAAGACATGAAATAAATGAAATTGAAAAATAAAAAAAGCCATAGCAAAAAGACGTGGTATTGGGACATTTGCCCTATATGTGCAAATAAAAATCGGGCCTATCTTTACTCGGAGTAGAGCATAAACCTAAAAAAATTGAAAAAGCCCATTCAGGAACAAGAAAATGGCATCGTTATTTGGATTCGATCTCGATGAAACAATACATCAATGAGAAGTTCATTCGATAAGTTTAGTAAATTATTTATATATATATTTTATTTATATATAGGTAAAGTAAACAGGCCAAAACAAATCCTTCTTGAAAAATGGAAGAAAAAAAGCCCTTTGTTAGAAGTTAGAAAGAGCCCCCTATGAAAATAAAAAAGAATGAGGGCTGCAATCTACACATTGATTCTTTTTTTTTTTGCGCGATTTTTGGTAAACCGTATGCATCAAAAGGTGCGCGTACGGTTCCTAAGGATACAATTATATCCTAATCAACCGACTTTATCGAGCAAGATTACTTTTTTTAGGCCAAGAGGTTGATAGCGATCTCTCGAATCAAATTATTGGTCTTATGGTATATCTCAGTCTAGAGGATGATAGCAAAGATCTGTATTTGTTTATAAACTCTCCCGGGGGGTGGGTAATACCCGGAGTGGCTATTTATGATACTATGCAATTTGTACAACCAGATGTACAGACAATATGCATGGGATTGGCCGCTTCAATAGGATCTTTTCTTCTGGTCGGAGGAGAAATTACCAAACGTCTAGCATTCCCTCATGCTCGGCGCCAATGAGTTTTGTATTTGAGAGAAAAAAGAAGACTATGCCTTCGCCATATGAAATATGACTATTAAGTAATAATAGCATGGCATTTTGAATTCGATATGAGAAACCTTTTTTTTTTATTTTTTTTTTTTTTTTCAAAAATCAATCATTAGATTATATATCGAACGACTAGTATGAGATAAAGGGCATTTCCGATTTTATCTGATTTATCGGAAGCCTATTGCAGCGTCACAAACTTTTTTGTTTTCACACCAGAGGGATAATAACAATATTTATCTTAGGAAAGAATACAAAAAAAAGAAACTTTGGGATTGCTTAATAACAGACTAAATAAATATATAAAGCAACGGAACCATCATAGTATGTTTTAACTACTCCAAAATAAAATGAAGGATGGTTATTGGATTATTTACCGATCGGGGTCTGATAGGCCCTATATTTGAATATTTGAATTTGATTTTATACTTCTTCAATGGAATGGAGGTTATAAAGTAAATTCCATTGTATAGCCGTATGCAATGCGCAAAAGATGCCTGTACGGTTGTTCAATTCTATCTTTTGGTTTTCATATCATTACTCGTTATTTAATTTATTCTCTTTGATTTCTCTTCGAGATAGAAGAACCAGTTATTAGGTTATATAATCAGGGTAATGATCCATCAACCTGCTAGTTCTTTTTATGAGGCACCCGCAGGAGAATTTATCCTGGAAGCGGAAGAAATGATGAAGCTGCGCGAAACCATTACAAGGGTTTATGTACAAAGAACAGGCACACCTCTATGGGTTGTATCCGAAGACATGGAAAGAGACGTTTTTATGTCAGCAACAGAAGCCCAAGCTCATGGAATTGTTGATCATGTAGGGGTAGAATAAAAAATAACAGGGATTTCGCGCAAATACAAATACGCCATTTGAAATTTTATCTTCTTACTGGGTTTGATAGAGTATTCTATTAATTAATTTATTACTATAGAAGTAATTCCTAATCGGCCGGTTAGGATCGATCTAAACCAGCTCATTATGTATACGAGTCAACATGCCAACTATTAAACAACTTATTAGAAAGACGAGACAGCCAATCAGAAATGTTACGAAATCCCCCGCCCTTGGGGGATGCCCTCAGCGACGAGGAACATGTACTAGGGTGTATGTGTGACTCGTTCAGAGCATGGACTGGGGCAAAAGAAAAGAACCCATTTTTCCAGTATCAGTGATCAGTAACAGTAAATAAGATAAAATAAAACGGAAGAACTCCATTCACTATCTAAAAAGTATCTATCATACCCTTCTATTGTGTAATTGTGTATCAAAATTTATGGTTTCTAGTGGTGTAAATCCAATCGTCTCCATTTTCAATTTAAGATGAGAAAGAATTTCCCATTGGTAGCAAATGTTTATCCATTAAGCGGGGGGAATCCCATTTAAAGGCAAGAAAGATTACGCCCTTACTCTTTCAACAACGGACTAAGAGGGTCAGCTACACAGTTAATCTTCATAATTAAATACCGTTACTGTATAAGTGGATCTCGTTGTGAAAGACGGATTACTGAATAATTCATGGGTAGAGCCAAAAAGTGTGAACTGTACAAGTTAACAATAGCATTGATTAAATGAAAGAAAAGAAGGGGCTCCGGTGTATAGAAGGGATCTCGCCGTTTAAGAAGTAACCATAGAAACGATGGAACCCACTATTTTTTTTTTATTCATTTCTATTTTATATTTACTACTTTTTGTTTTTATTTAATATTAATATGCTTTTTTTAATATCTAGTATCAATATCAATATTATTTCTTATTTCGAGGTAAAATGCCTATAAAAAAAAATAAAAAATCGTGGGCGGGAAGGTTATAGTAGCAAAAGCCGTTGGAGTTTTTATTTTATACATTGGAAGGATCCGTTTTGTTATTAACAAACTAGAAAAGGGGAAGGGAATAACTGAAAGAAAAGAAATCAATTAGTTATTTATCAAAGTTTCATTTATTCAATGACCAGAATTAAACGAGGATGTATAGCTCGGAGACGTAGAACAAAAATTCGTTTATTTGCATCAAGCTTTCGAGGGGCTCATTCAAGACTTACTCGAACTATTACTCAACAGAAAATAAGAGCTTTGTTTTCGGCTTATCGGGATAGAGGTAGGCAAAAGAGATATTTTCGCCGTTTGTGGATCACTCGGATAAATGCAGCAATTCGAGGGAATTTAGTATACTATAGTTATAATATTTTCATACACAATCTGTACAAGAAGCAGTTGCTTCTTAATCGTAAAATACTTGCGCAAATAGCTATATTAAATAGAAATTGTCTTTCTATGATTTCCACTGAGATTATAAAATAAGTAGATTGGAAGGACTCCATAGGAATGTTTTAAATTTTAATGGAGTGCGCTGTAAAATTAACTCCGGGAAGGTAGAATAGAAATTAGTATGATAAAATATAATCAAATAATATGATAAAGTCGTCAAAATGAACAAACAAGACGTTCAATAAAAAAAGATTTATTCTTTTTCCCCGATCCTTTTTTTCTTATGACACGACACTCACATCTTAATTCGCGAATTTTTCGAACAAAACATCAATCCGCCTTTGAGTTCGTATTGGAATTTTGATTCAAGTGAAGAGTAAGCCTATCCCCCTTTTTGATTCTAAGACCCGCAGTTCTAGCAGCCGACTCACCTCTTTCAAATTGTTTCTCATTATTAAGAAAGGGTAACAAAGATAAAATACGAGCTTGCTTGATAGCAATAGTAATTAATCGTTGTTGTTTTAAGTTTAATCTATTCACCCGTCTAGATAATATCTTTCCTTGTTCACTAATAAATCGACTAATTAAACTCATGTTTCTATAATCAATTCGATCCCCCGACCCAATCGGGGGCAAACGCCTACGAAAAGATCGCTTGGATTTAAAATAGAGTCGCTTGGATTTATCCATGATTTGTTTATTCCTTATCCCGAAAATCCTAATTTTGTCGGGGATTTCTTTTTGGTTTGTTTATCTTTAAATATATGTTATATATAATATATGGTATATGACATTTTTCATCTTCCTTGGAAGGATGACATACAATACATACGTGTAATCGGTTCCATCTATTTCTTTATCTCCCCATGAATTGTATATTTGTAACAAAAGGGACAGAATTTTCTCAATTCCAATCGACTAGGCGTATTGTGTCGATTCTTTTGAGTAATATATCTGGAAATACCAACCCTCTTTGATTCCTTATTAGCATCATTTCGAACAGCACAATTGGTACATTCCAAAATAACTGTTACTCGAACATCTTTCCCCTTGGCCATGAACCCCCTTTGTATTTTTGATTCACTCAACTATTCTATTTTGCGATCCAAAGAGAAAAAAGGAACGAAAAAAAAAATCGAAGTTGCTAACTCGAAATAAAATTATGAAAAATTTCGTTGCAATCAAGATAGTAATAATAAGTAATACAATGATTTCTAACTACATTTCTAATCCCAATATAGCGTTTCGTCTTTCATTTAAGTATTTTGTATGATTTTGTTGACCTATCCATCAATTTCCATTTCCGTTCTCATTCTCTTTTTAATTATTTTAATTTAAATTATTTAAATTAAAAATTTTATTTTAATTCGAGCCTCGGGCCTGAGGCCCGAGTTCCGAGTTTCACTGAATTTGAATCCACTTTTATTCTTTCTCTTTTCGACCTTATTCGAATTTTAAAAATTCTAAAATTAAAAGATGGGAAGGGGAGGGATTAGTCACAGAGATTTTATTAAATCCCTAATCTTCTTCACCACTTCCCATGTTACTAACTAGAATGAAAAAAAGGGGAATATCAGCGCATCCGGAAATAAACGATTGATCTCTATCAATAGACCTGCTAAAAACCCGAACCATATAGTACTTACTACCGGCGCCACGGAGAGATATGTTTTTAGATCTCGCATTTTATTTGAAATCCTCCTTCTTTATTGGAATTTGTAATACATATATGATCAGACATATATGGAGTTAATGATCGCTTGTATTTGTCCGCGGAATCCCTAATTCAAATTGAAATGTACAACGATTCAGTAGAATATTCCTTTTCTTAAAAAAAACGTGCCCTTTTCTGTACCAGCATTTCCCCAAAATATTCATTTTTTTTTACAGCGGGTTTCATTATACGTAACGCATATAAGTAGTTTATTATAATTAATTAATAATTAATTATATGTTCTATGATATGAGATCAAAAAGAAGAAATGACAAGATAATTTTTGTATAGAAATGGAGTAAATAAAGATGTGGAAAACAATACGGGTATTCTCTACAATGACACTGTAACCCAATTGAAAGGGATGTAGCGCAGCTTGGTAGCGCGTTTGTTTTGGGTACAAAATGTCACGGGTTCAAATCCTGTCATCCCTACCTATTCTA